GTGTAACTTTATTGCGTTGGAAAAGAGGAAAAGACTATACTATGACTATCCTATGGACCCCGCTTGCTCTTGTTCAGCGGATTTTTTCAGAACAAGGGTTCAGATTTGTTCTATTCTGTTGGTAATGGTAATAATGTAACAATTCTGTTCGTAGGAACAAAGAGAAGCAGATTTATTCTATACTCGATAAGTACCAATACGCAACGGGGGTTGATACCTTTTTCTATGAGCGAAAGGGTCCCCATTTATTCATCATTAGAAGGCCCTATTCGTAATAATTTTACTATATTCATTATTCATTCTGCATTTTTTATGACTTTAGGAATTTTTATAGTCTATTTTTATAGTCTATAGAATCTATGTATAAAAGAAATACGATAAAAACCAATACTCAATACTATAATATAAAGCCAATCAAACCCTATTTTTTTTTTTACGTTTCCCCATCAAAGTGAAATTTTAAATTTAAAGTAGGAGATCTTTTCATTTTATGCCTATTGGTGTTCCAAAAGTACCTTTCCGAAATCCCGGAGATGAAGATGCATCGTGGATTGATATATAGTGCGACTTGTCAGATATATTGAGTCATTTGGGATTTCCCCGTTCTCTCCCCCGAGAGAGATAGCCCCCCTTTCACCTAGATAAATTGATGGAATCATCCAAAATTTGGAGCGTGAAAAACAATGAGAACCTTTTGGGGGAAAATTCATATTACTTACTATTATATTCTATTATGGTTGGCTTGGTTGGACTAAAAAAATGAAGTATTCAGGCTCCGTTTAAAAAAAAAGCCAATCGGTAATATATCGATGATTTTTACTTGTACCATAACTGATTCCTATATTTGGAAATTGAAATAGATCCTCTTTGTCAGGTATCTCAAACTTTAATAACTACTTGGTAGAAGGTATGACATGAATTGAAAAAATAAAGTCATAACAAAAAGAAATGGTAATGGGAGCATTTGTTCTATATATACAAATCAAAATGGGGCGAATCCTTACCCGGAGAAGAGCAGAAACCTAAATAAAAGAAACTCATTCAGGAACAAGAAAATGCCATCGGAATTTGGATGAAATCTCGATGAAACAATACATCAATGAGAAGTTAACTCGATAAGTTTAGTAACCCCTTTTCTTCTTCTTCTAATAGATAGAAAAGCGAAAAATAGAAAACGGAGTTCGTCTTTATTGAAAAATCGAAGAAAATTTCGCTAGACGTCAGAAAAAACCTGTTATGAAAAAAAAAGAAAGGGGCTGGAATCTATACATTGATTCTTTTTCACAATTTTTTTGAACCGTATGCGTCAAAAGGCGCATGTACGGTTCCTAAGGGAAACAATTTCCCCTAATCAACCGACTTTATCGCGAACGATTCCTGTTTTTAGTTCAAGAGATTGATAGTGAGATCGCGAATCAAATTGTTGGTCTTTTGGTATATCTTAATATCGAAGATGATACCAAGGATATTTTTTTGTATATAAACTCTCCCGGGGGAGATGTAATATCTGGAGTAGCTATTTATGATATGATGCAAACTGTGCGGCCAGGTGTCAGTACAATATGCATAGGATTAGCCGCTTCAATGGGATCTTTTATCCTGGCCGGGGGAGCAATTACCAGACGTGCAGCATTCCCTCACGCTTGGCGCCAATGAGGTTTTTATTTGACAAAAAAAAAGAAGACTATGCCTTCGTTATATGAATATATGAATGTCAATATAATATTAAGTAATAATAGCATGGCACTTCGAATTCGATATTCAATATTTTTTTATTGTTTTTAAAAACAAAAACATTCGATTATGTATCGAGAGAGGAGTATGAACTCAAAGGTATTTCCGATTTTCTCTTATCTATCGGGAGTCCAGTTCAGCGTCACAAACCTTTTTTGTTTTCATGCCAGGGGGTACTTAAGAATATGTAAGTCACGATTTTTTCATTATTTGATCGGATCAAAAAAGAAACTTTGGGATTGCTAGAGACAAAAAAATCATAAATAGAACTATATAAAGCAACGGAGCCATCATAATATTTTTCAACTTCTCCGAAAGGAAGGGTGGCAATTTGATCATTTACCCATCTGGTTCTGATAGATTCTATTTTTTTTCTCTTTCTTCAATGGAAGGGAGGGTTCAGGGTCCATTTTATTGTAGAGCCGTATGCAATACCCAAAAGATGCCTGTACGGTTGTTCAATTCTATCGTTTGTCTTCGCTTTTTCATGCGAGCTAGAGGAACATTTTGTTATATCATCAGGGTAATGATCCATCAACCTAGGACTTCTTTTTTTGAGAGTCATGCAGGAGAACTTCTCTTGGAAATGAAAGAAGCGTTGAAACTGCGCGAACGCATCGCAGAGATTTATGCACAAAGAACCGGCAACCCTACCTCGATCATATCCCGAGACATGGACAGAGACGTTTTCTTTTCAGCAAGACAAGCCCGAATTTATGGAATTATTGATGATATAGAGTTCTCAGAGGATGAAGAGTTCTTAAGGGGTTGATCTTGTAGGGATTGGATTCATATGGATTTCGTTCAAATATGTGATTTTAGATTTGATCTCCGAGTTGAATATACACTCTATTAAATGGAAATAGAAGGAATTCATCATCAGTCGGTTAGGATCAATCTAAACCAGACCATTATATTATGTATACAATTCAACATGCCAACTATTAAACAACTTATTAGAAATCCAAGACAGCCAATCAGAAATGTCACGAAATCCCCCGCTCTTCGGGGATGTCCTCAGCGTCGAGGAACATGTACTAGGGTGTATGTGCGACTCGTTTAGATTATCAGCTGGCACATAACAAAAGAAAAAAAAAAAGAACTTTTCCAGTATCAATGGTCAGTATCTGAGTGAATGGGATAGAATGGAAGAAGGAACTCCACTCATTATTAAACTCTATCATATCCCTCTATTGTCTATAAAGTTTATGGTTTCCATTGGTGCAAATCCAATTACCTCAATTGAAGATGAGAATAAATTCTCCATTGGTAGCAAATGGTTATCCATTAAGCGGAGGAAATCCTATTTAAAATAACGATTAGGCTCCCACTCTGGCAAGAACGGACTAACAGGGCCAGCTACCCCAGCTAACTTTCATACTTAAATACCGTTACTTTATAAGTAGATCTCGTTGTGAAAGACCTATTACTGGAGAATTCATGGGTAGAGCCAAACAATGTGAACTATACAAGTTCCCAATAACGTTGATTAGTTGATTAAATGAAGTGAAAGGCTCCGGTGTATAGAGAAGACCTCACCGTTTCAGAAGTAACCATAGAAACGAAGGAACCCCACTATTTCTTTATCTAGTTCTATTTTTTTTATTTATTCTATTTTTTTTGATACATAGGAAAATAAAATTTCTTATGTCTTTCTTATTCTTGTTTCGTGGTAAAATACCTAAACAAAAAAAGAAAAATCGTGGTTGGGAAGGTTATAGTAGCAAAAGCCATTGGAATTTTTATTTTATACATTGGAGAAATCCGTTTTGTTAGTATAGTAATAGAAGACAGAGTAAATAAAAGAATAGCTGAAAGAAAGAAAAAATGAGTTATTCGAAAAAGTTTCATTTATTCCATGACCAGAATTAAACGGGGATATATAGCTCGGAGACGCCGAACAAAAATGCATTTCTTTGCATCAAGTTTTCGAGGGGCTCATTCAAGGCTTACTCGAACTATGACTCAACAGGAAAAAAGAGCTTTGGTTTCAGCTCATCGGGATCGGGATAGGCAAAAGAGAGATTTTCGTCGGTTGTGGATCACTCGGATAAACGCAGTAATTCGCGAAAGAGGAGTATCCTATAGTTATAGTAAATTCATACACGATCTGTACAAGAACCAATTGCTTCTTAACCGTAAAATACTTGCGCAAATAGCTATATCAAATAGGAAATGTCTTTATATGATTTCGAACGAGATCATATAAATAAAAAAAGTAGATTGTAAAGAATCCAACGGAATATTTTCAATGGAGTTCCCGGAGAATGAACTCCGGGAAGGTAGAGTAGAAATTACGATGATCAAATATGATAAAATAGTAAAACACGTTCAATCCAAAAAGATTTCTGATTCATTTTTTTCTTATGACACGATAATCAAATATAGATTCACGGATTTTTCGAGCAAAACACCAATCCGCATTTGAGTTCGGATTGTAATTATGATTCAAGTGAAATAAGCCTATTTCTTTTTTTTATTTATTTGGAATTTTTCTTTCTTTTGATCTTTATTTTGATTTCTAGCTTTCAAAGCATTAGTTCTAGCGGTCGACTCGCTTATTTGAAATCCTTTCCTTTTAAAGGGTAACAAAGATAAAATACGAGCTTGTTTTATCGCAAGAGTAATTAATCGTTGTTGTTTCAAGGTCAATCTATTGACTCGTCTAGATAATATTTTTCCTTGTTCACTAATAAATCGGCTAATTAAGCTCATGTTTCTATAATCAATTCGATCCCCCGATTGAATCGGGGGCAAACGCCTACGAAAAGATCGCTTGGATTTAAGAAAAGGTCGCTTGGATTTATCCATAGTTTGTTTAGTTTATTCCCTATCCCGAATATCTTATTTTCGTATTTTATATCTTATTTTCTTATTTTTTCATTAGAATTCAATTTCATTATCAATTTGCCCCAAATAGGATTTGTTTATTTCAATCTGTTATAGATCCGGTATAGAGAATGTCGTTCTTTGTTTCCCCCTCCTTGAAAGAAAGACCAATTTATTTTTTGATCTCTCTATGAATCGTATGTTTGTAACAATAGGGACAGAATTTTTTCAATTCTAATGGATTAGGCGTATTGTGCCGGTTCTTTTGAGTAATATATCTGGAAATGCCCGTTGATACCTTATTAACACCGTTTCGGACACAACTGGTACATTCCAAAATCACCGGGACTCGTACATCTTTACTCTTGGCCATGAACCTCCTTTATATTTTTGATTGACTCAACTCTTCTATTTTCAATTCAAAACAAAGAAAGGAA